TTGCTTTGCCATTTTTTTTTTATGAACCATATGCATTCAAAAGTGCGCGTATGGTTCCTAAAAGGGATAAAATTTTATCCTAATCAACCGACTTCATCGAGAAAGATTACTTTTTTTAGGAGACTCCATAGAGGACGAACTAGCAAATCAAGTTATGGGGCTCATGCTATTTCTCAATATAGAGGATAAGGACTTAGAGCAATGGTTATTTATAAACTCACCTGGCGGGTGGATAGTACCCGGAGTAGGCATTTATGATATGATGCAACTTGTGATACCAGATGTAAATACAGTATGTATGGGAGTCGCCGCTTCAATGGCATCTTTCGTTCTGGTCGGAGGCGAAATTACCAAACGCTTAGCATTCCTTCGCGCTTGGCGCCAATGTATCTTTAACCTTAGTTGAGAGGTTGAGAGAAAGCTTTTTTAGAAATGAAATAAAAAAGTAAAGTTATAAATGACATAAGAAAGTAATGAAGACTATATGCCTTAGCCGGGTAAAATGAATAAGACTACTGAGTAACAATAGCATGGCATTCCAATTCGGTATGAACATACCCATATGGTTTTTCATAACGTGAGATTGTGTATCGGGGGAGCTGGCTTAGACAAAATATCTTTCCGATCAAGGAATACCTCTGAATATCTCTCAGCAATTCATTTTAGTGTCGCAAATATTTTAGGTTTCACGCGACAAATGATTTTGCCAAATTTATGTTATCGAAGAGTACTAAAAAAAAAAGAAACTTTGGGATTGCTCGATCTCATATGAGTTAAATTCCCAAATAACCAAAGCACGGAAGCAACGGAATCATCATACTCCTTTTTCACTCTCCCAAAAGCAAGGATGTTAAATGGGCGGATAATTTCTGGATCCAATAGATCTTTTTTTCCCGTGGAAGGGAAAAAAAATCCCATTGTGGAGCCGTATGCAATGCCCAAAAATTGCCTGTACGGTTGTTGAATTTTATCTATATTGGATTGTCGTTTTATCAATCTATATTGTCGTTTGCTTCTATTATATATATACTCCGCTTCTTCTTATTCTTTAGCTCTTTCCTTTACCCGATAGAAGATAGAGGGACCTTTCATTATTTCATTATGTTATATCATCAGGGTAATGATGCACCAACCTGCTGGTACCTTTTTTCAGCAAGAAATACCAGGATATACGCTAGAATCGAGAGCAATTTCAGAGTTTCGCGACAGAATCGTAAAAATATATTCCGTACGAACACAACAACCCCACTGGGTTATAGCCGCCGACCTGGAAAGAGATACTTTTATGGACGCAAGCGAAGCCAAAGAGTATGGAATTATAGATCTTATAGCAGAATCAGTCCTAAATACCGGCTAAAATTAAAATACCGGGGAGTTAAGTAAAATTTACCCCACCACCGAATTTACACCCCGGATTTACATTGTCCTCTAAGATTCGCACTCATGAAACAAAATACGTTAGCATCTTAGAACCAAGGAAACAGAGCCAACGCCCCAATAGAAATGTCGGTCTACTTCCATTCCATTCGAGGATCCTAAAGACATCGATCGTATTGTTGATCTCTTATCTTGTTCGTTTACAGATTCGGAATGAGAAATTATTATCCCGATCCATCCGAACTAAAAAAAAGGGTATAAAAAATATCGTTATTACTTTTTATTGATGAGTTTAATTCAAGGATTTCGAGTTCTAATTTCATAAATCGATTTTTGGGGGGAGGGTTACTAGGAGGGGATAAGGATAATTGGTAGGTTCAATTCCTAACCGGATGATTATGTTTTTTTTTTCTTCTAGTATTAAATAGAAGAAAAAAAAACATAATCATCCGGTTAGGATCGATCTAAACCAGCCCATTTTGTATATGATTCAGCATGCCAACTATTAAACAACTTATTAGAAACACAAGACAGCCAATTAAAAATGTCACAAAATCCCCCGCTCTTCGGGGATGTCCTCAGCGTCGAGGAACATGTACTAGGGTGTATGTGCGACTCGTTCAAATCATAAGATAAGCTGGAACAAAAGAAAGAAAACGCTTTTTCCAGTATCAATGACCAGTACCAATGAATAGGATGGAATTTTTCCATTCACTATCTAACAAAAGACCTACATTGTGTATGAAATTTATGGTTTCTATTGGTGCAAATCCAATCACCTTAATTGTAGATGATAAGCAACTCCCAGTGGTAGCAAATGGTTGTCCATTAAGCGGGGGAATTGGTATTTAGGAAGCAGAAAAATTATGCTCTCACTCTTGCAAGAACGGACTAACAGGGTCAGCTACCTAGCCAACTTTCATAATTAAATGCCGTTACTGTATGAGTAGATCTCATTGTGAAAAGATCTATTATTGGATAATTCATGGGTAGAGTCAAAGAATGTGAACTGTACAAGTTACTAATAACATTGATTGAATGGGGAAGGAGCTCCGGTGTATAGAGAGGACCTCACCGTTTACGAAGTAACCATAGAAACGAAGGAACCCACTATTTATTTATAAATTTCCCTTTACTAGGTATTTCGACTTTAATACAATACTCTATTTATACTCAATTTGAAATTTAATATTTTTGGATACCTAGTATCAATACAATTTCTTATTTCGAGGTGAAATGCCCGTAAAAAAAAATCGTGGTTGGGAAGGTCAGAGCAGCAAAAGCCATTGGAATTTGTATTTTATACATCGGAAGAATCCGTTTTGTTATTAATAGACTAGGAAAGGCGAGAGGGATGACTGAAAGAAAGAAAAAATAAATTAAGTTATTCATCAAAGTTTATTTTGCTTCAATGACCAGAACTAGACGAGGGTATATAGCTCGTAGACGTAGAACAAAAACGCGTTTATGTGTATCAACCTTTCGAGGGTCCCATTCAAGACTTATGCGAACTGCTATTCAACAAAGAATTCGAGCTTTGGCTTCTTCTCATCGGGATAGGGGAAGCCAAAAGATAAATTTTCGTCGTCTGTGGATCACTCGAATAAATGCAGTAATTCGCGAGAACGGGGTATCCTATAGTTATAGTAGATCCATAAATAATCTGTACAAGAGACGGTTGCTTCTTAATCGTAAAATTCTTGCACAACTAGCCATATCAAATACAAATTGTCTTTATACAATTTCCAATGAGATCATTAAATAAGGAGATTGATTGGGGGAATTCATCGGAATGCTTTAAAGGGAGGTCCCCCGGAGAATGAACTCCGGAAAGGGAGAGTAAAAAGAAATAGGATTATTATAAAGTAGTCAAAATAACTGAATGCGTTTCCATAAAAAAAGGTTTCTTCTTCATTTTTGAATTTTGATTCAATCAATTGAGAAATAGACCTATTTCTTTCTGGTTCGAGTACCCGTAGTTCTAGGAGTATACTTAGTTCTATTCGCAGATTCTTCATTACGAAGAAAAGGTAACGAAGATAAAGTACGAGCTTGTTTTATAGCAATAGTAATTAATCGTTGTTGTTTCAAAGTCAATCTATTCACTCGTCTAGATAATATTTTTCCTTGCTCACTAATAAATCGACTAATTAAACTTATGTTTCTATAATCAATTCGATCCCCCGGTCCAATTGGGGGCAAACGCCTACGAAAAGATCGCTTGGATTTAAGAAAAAGCTTGGATTTTTCCATGGTTTATTCCTTATCTCTAAAATCCTATTTCTTAATTCTCATTTTGGATTTGACGGAAATAGGAGTTGATTGGTTTATTTGTTTATTTTTTAATTATATGTTTATATGTAATTTTGAAAAATTTGTTCCCCTTTCTTGAATCCTGAAGGGAAGGTACACGCGGTTTTCTTTGATCTATTTCTTTATCTCCCCATGAATCATATGTTTGTAACAATAGGGACAGAATTTTCTCAATTCCAGTCGACTAGGCGTATTGTGTCGATTCTTTTGGGTAATATATCTGGAAATGCCTGGTGATTCCTTATTACTATCCTTTCGACAACTGTTACATTCCAAAATAACTGTTATTCTGACATCTTTACCCTTCGCCATGAACCTAACCTCCTTTGAATTTTGGATTCACTCAATTCTTTTCTTTCATTTTCGATCCGAAACAAAAAAAAAAAAAAAGAAGTTGCTGACCTGAAATCCTATTATGAAAGATTTTGTTACAATCACTAGAGAAAAAGAAAAATAAGTAATACAATGATTTCTAACTATTAATTATTTAGATATAATCTCGGTATAGTAATAGTATTTCATTTAAGTATCTTGTATAATTTTGTTGCCCTCTATGATTTTAATATATTAATATAATAATATTAAATTAATTCGAGCCTGAGCCCTAATTTCGATGCGGTTGAACCCACTTTTTTTTTTTTTCTTTAATCCTCAAAAAAATGACAAAAGAGAAAACAAAGAAAGGAAGAGAAAGGGAGAGGGATTCGTCAGAGAGAATTTAGCGTATCTCTAATCTTTTTAAGCCCTTCCTATGTCAATAACTAGAATGAAAAAAATGGGAATGTCAACGCATCCGGGAATAAACGATTGATCTCTATCAATAAACCTGCTAAAGACCCAAACCATAGAGTACCTAGCACAGGTGCCACAGAAAGATATGTTTTTAGATTTCGCATTGAAAAGCCTCCTTTTTTTGTAATACATATATGATCATATGCATATGTAGTTAAGGATCGCTTGTATTTGTACGCGAAATTCTTAACTAAAATAGATATATAAAACAACCCAGTAGATGAGATTTTCCTTTCCTTACAACAGAGAAAAGGGCGTTTCCCTCTTTCGGAGCATTGCCGATAAAGATTTATTTATATGTTGGGTTTACTATGTCTATAATGTATATAATTTTTTTATTTATTATATGTTATATGAGCCATGAGAAAAAAAAAAAGAATAAATGGCAAGAGAATTCCTATATCCATGTAGGAAATAACGATGTGGAAAACAGGACGTGGATTCTCTACAATGACACTGTAGGACAATTGAAATGAAAGGGATGTAGCGCAGCTTGGTAGCGCGTTTGTTTTGGGTAC